TCGCATCATATTTAAGGGATTCCTTGATTCGGGCCGATGAAAAAATATCAATCGATCATTATCAAAGGGACTGCAATCTTTTTCTGTGGGTGAGAATCCCAACCGAGCGCTTTCTACTTCTCAGTAGGCCATGAACTAGCTCAGAATCATTCTTACCGAGTCTACCACCATTAAGGGATCCCATTTTTTTCTCGAGGCCAAAAAGATCTTGAGCGACCGATCCGGTAGAACAACTCAAAAGATAAAGAAGTATCGTTAATTGCTTCATGTTCATTCCAAGCTCGAAGTACCATTTAACCACATTAAGGCCCCACTGCCTAACATAATTTAATTTCATCCGATATAGATAAGATAGATATAAGTTCTATGAGGTCATTACTTAGAAGTATACTTTGTGCAGCAGCCCTTCCTATCGGATCGAAAAGGACCCCATCACACCGACTTACACGGGCTTGAAAATCCCAAATTTGTCTATAAAGAGCAAATCTAATTGTATTAGTGTCTAGAATTTTTTTCTTCTGTTGTGGAATATTAATCGAAATTGATTGATTGAAGATAGGGCCTCAGCGGTAAATGTTAGAAGATCTCGTGTACCGCAACCCATGATTATGGACCCGACTCCGTTAGTATGGAAATTTTATTTTCCAAGCCCTAGTCGATGCAAGAGTGAAAAAGTACTTTCGTTGTTGTAGAATAACGGGCCTTCGTGTCTTAACGCACGTATTGAATTTATTCGAAGCTATTAGAGTGAGATCCACTTTGTCGGGAAGATGAGTCGAAACAATAACAACAAGAATATTTCTACTTTCTCAATCCCTGTAGAGATGGTTCGCTAATATACCGAGGGATAAGAAGTCCGTCGATCGACTTCCTCACACACAGATCATGAATGTTTGAAATCCATATTATTCAAGGAGACCCAGGAGAGATTGCTTTTGCTAATTCGAATGGAAGATTGATATCAAATCGATCTATTTTCGAGATCGTAATCGTCTCCATAGTTTGTCGCTCTACCATAAGTCAAGATAGCTACTCCAGCTCCGTCTCAAGAAGGTCAAGATCGGCCAGATCATTACTTTTCAACAATCTGGCGAGCACCCTCAGCAGGATCAACATAACATAAGGAATCTCAGGATCTATGTGCTCAGTCTCCTCGTCAATACTATCATGATAAAAAAATTTCTGGGATCCTGGAGGATGTTCACAAATAACCTAATGAAAGAAAGACAGGAGTTTGTCGCCGGGGATTTGACCAAATAGAATCGTCCAGCTCCTATAGAAGAATCTATCACTAAAATACCCATATGAGAGGTATAAGGCTAAGCGGAGCGAAAAAGGTTTTGGTTTTTCAAGAAAAGATGGTAAATCAAAATGATTAGCCCGACACAAGGTTTTTGAATAAATGATTGTCTCCTAATGAGAAAGAGATATCTGCCTTTCTGTTAAACAGGATGTATTGAACTCATACTTCACATAATTAATTAGCGACTTTCTATGAATGTCAACTAAGTATCTGAAGTAACTTGCTACCGATTGTTCCAGCATTTGAAAACCACAATCATTGTTTGAGAAATGATCAATATGAGTCAGACTCAATAAAAGTGAATCAATCCTTTTTTCTGTCGTGAGGGTGGAGAACTCCATCAAGAAGTCTATGTCGTCAGTTTCAATGAACTGACTGTCGAGGAGCCAGGATTCTATTTTATTATCAATCAAATCTTCGTCCACATTCATGTCTTTTCCTTTTGTTAGCAATGAATAGATCTCTTTACTTGCATGACTTAGATGTCTTGTATTTCTCGAAAAAATGATTCCCTTGATGCGATTTGGTATGGCACTTATAAAATCGCTGATATCGATGAGAAGGTTATTCAGAAACTCCAATATTTCTTATGCAAACTTATTGATTTGAAACCATCAGCAAGACCTTCATCACCACTCAATAGCATGTCGACACCAAATTCGCATATTTCGATTGTTAATATTAATAGGATAAATAAGGAACAATACTACAAAAAGTATTCCACCAAAATATCAATTCCGAAATATCAATTCTTTGTTGAACCTTGTGAATTGCATGAAAGTAGGATACTCCAAATTCGGGGGTCAAAGAGTTTTGTAAAAGATTCTTGGTAAAAAAACGTAAATGAAAGATCCCACTAAATTGAATTCGGTCCATGACTCTGACACATAATGACAATTTTTGATCTCGTTCAATATCTCTCTCAATTCTAAAATCCGGAATGTTTATTTTAATTGATGTTTTTTTAGCATTTCTACCTCCCACCAAAAAAATACTAAATAAAATCCAAATAAAAAAAAACCAATGTTATGTTAATTGGATTGATTTAGACTACAGATTTCATTTTAATTGGAATTTGGTTATTCATCATGTACTAGGATCTCCACTAAGCATCCATGGCTGAATGGTTAAAGCGCCCAACTCATAATTGGAGAGTTCGTAGGTTCAATTCCTACTGGATGCATACTAATGGGACCCTCTACTATGTCTATTGAAATTGGCTCTGTGTCCTATTGGTATTTTATTAAAAATATTGCAATGAATATTGCTGACTTACTTGATCTGCATTACTTATAGTTTTCTTGTTCGTAGACAAGGCGGATTCAAAATTGTCAAGTCATTCAATACTATACACATTCTTCTTTATCCATTTTCAACTTAGTGGAATTCTCAAGTGCATGATCCACCCTAGATCTCCCCCATATATCTACAACATAATTTGCAAAAGGTATATAAATTCAAAATAAATACAAAAAGCAAAAATGTAAATACAAGACTACTAGAGTCGTAATACAAAAGGGGTAATAAAGTAAAGGAGCAATGCGCTCTTCTAAGTTCTATAGAACAAGAAGTTATTGCTCCCTGACTTCATTAATTTGTCTTTCATTTTCACGATTATTAATTATTTGCAGCATTCAAGATATATCTTACTATTTATTTTATCCAAAATTATTAGTATCTTATTATTTTTTTAATAATACAAAAACGTCGAGTTCTCAAGTGCATGATCCACCATCAATATTATTGAATAATATTGATTCTAATCTAATAGCTATATAGAAATAAATATAATATAATAGACAGAATCTAGAACCTATGGAAGCCTATTATTGTATCTAAATTCAAATAAAAAAATAGTAAAGGAGCAATGCACCATGGATGGAATCAAATATGCAGTATTTACAAACAAAAGTATTCAGTTATTCGAGAAAAATCAATATACTTTTAATGTCGAATCAGGATTAACTCGGACAGAAATAAAACATTGGGTCGAACTCTTCTTTGGTGTCAAGGTAATAGCTATGAATAGTCATCGACTTCCGGGAAAGGGTAAAAGAACAGGACGCATTATGGAGCATACAATGCATTATAGACGTATGATTATTACCCTTCAACCGGGTTATTCTATTCTACCTCTTAGAAAGAGAAATCGAAATACTTAATAGAGCATGGTGATACATTTATACAAAACTTCTAAGACGAGCACACGCAATAGAACAACCCTTCGGCGAAATAATTTGACCTATGGACAGCATCGTTGTAGTAAAGGTCGTAATGCTAGAGGAATCATTACCGCAGGGCATAGAGGGGGAGGTCATAAGCGTCTCTACCGTAAAATCGATTTTCGACGGAATCAAAAAAACATATATGGTAAAATCATAACCAAAGAATATGACCCGAATCGAAATGCATCTATTTGTCTCATACACTATGGGGATGGTGAGAAAAGATATATTTTACATGCCAAAGGGACTAAAATTGGAAATACCATTGTTTCTGGTACAGGAGTTCCTATAAAAATAGGAAATGCTCTGCCTTTGACCGATATGCCCTTAGGCACGTCCATACATAACATAGAAATCACGCTTGGAAAGGGTGGACAATTAGTTAGAGCAGCAGGTACTCTAGCGAAACTAATTGCAAAAGAGGGGAAATCCGCCACATTAAAATTACCTTCTGGAGAAGTCCGTTTGATATCTCAAAACTGCTCAGCAACGGTCGGACAGGTAGGGAATCTTGGGATGAACCAGAAAAGTTTGGGTAGAGCTGGATCTAAACGTTGGCTAGGTAAACGTCCTGTAGTAAGAGGAGTGGTTATGAACCCTGTAGACCATCCCCATGGGGGTGGTACCGGAAAGGCCTCAATAGGTAGAAACAAACCCACAACTCCCTGGGGTTATCCTGCACTTGGAAGACGAAGTAGAAAAAAGAATAAATATAGTAATAATTTGATTCTTCGTCGCCGTCGTAAATAGGAGAGAAATTCCATTTCTCTCTTCGTCTTTAAAAAAGAAAAAAGGAGGAAGCTGTGACACGATCACAAAAAAAAAATCCTTTTGTAGCTATTCATTTATTAAGAAAAATTGATAAGCTTAAAACAAAAGAGGAAAAAGAAATAATAAAAACTTGGTCCCGGGCATCTACCATTATACCCGCAATGATCGGCCATATTATTGCTATCCATAATGGAAAAGAACATTTACCCATTTATATAACAGATGGTATGGTAGGTCACAAATTGGGAGAATTTGCACCTACTTCGAATTTCGGAAAACATTCGAAAGGCGATAAGCGATCTCGTCGTTAATACAAAATATAGATACTTATCATTCATTAGTAGGAGACGACCTTTATGCTAAAGAAAGGAAAAACAGAAGTATACGCTTTAGGACATATATCGATGTCCGCTCATAAAGCGCGAAGAGTAATTGATCAAATTCGCGGACGTTCTTACGAAGAAACACTTATGATACTAGAAGTCATGCCTTATCAAGCATCTTGTCCCATTTTAAAAATGGTTTTTTATGCCGGAGCAAATGCTAGTTACACTATGGGTTCTAATAAAACTAATTTAATAATTAGTAAAGCCGAAGTCAACGAGGGTACTGCCGTGAAGAAATTTAAACCTCGAGCTAGAGGACGTAGTTATCCGATAAAAAGACCTACTTGTCATATAAGTATTGTAGTGAAAAATATATCTTTAGATGAATATATAGAGACTATCACATGGTTAAAAAAACCTAGATGGAAAAATAAGGATACAAATAGGATATATCATGATATGGATAGTAGTGGGGGAGTATGGGACAAAAAATAAATCCACTTGGTTTCAGGCTGGGTACAACGCAAGATCATCATTCCCTTTGGTTTGCACAACCCAAAAACTATTCCGAAGGTCTAGAAGAAGATCAAAAAATACGAGATTCTATTAAAAATTATGTACAAAAAAATAGACAAAAGAATGTACAAAAGAATAGAAGAATCGATTCTGACCTCTCGGGAATTGCACGTATAGAGATTCAAAAAACAAGCGATCTAATCAAGGTCCGAATCTATCTGGCATTCCCAAGAGTATTAAGTCCAATAGCAGCATTACGAATGAATCTACAAAAAGAATTTCATTGTGTAAATCGAAAACTCGAGATTGCTACTACAAGAATTGAAGAACCTTATGGAAACCCTATTATTCTTGCACAATATCTAGCCGGACAATTAAAACAAAGAGTTCCGTTTCGAAAAGCAATGACAGAGACTGTTGAAAAAACGAAAAAAGCAAAGATAAAAGGAATTCGAGTACAAATTGCAGGGCGGCTCGGCGGAAAAGACATTGCACGCGTTGAATGGATCAGAAAGGGTCGGGTTCCCCTACAAACCATTCGAGCTAAAATTGATTATTGTTCCTATCCAGTTCGAACTATCTATGGGGTATTAGGTATTAAAATTTGGATATTTCGAGACAAGAAATAAGAAACCTTTCCTTAGAAATAAAAAAATATTATAAAAAATTTATTTTCGTAGGCATTTATCCCCGATTGAATCAGGGAATCAAATTTCTTATACAAAGATTATTCTTATTCTTCAATTTATTAGTCAACAAGTAAAAATATTATTTTATTTATTTAGACGAGCATTGACCTTAAAACAACAACGATTAATTACTATCTCAAAGAGAACCAAAGCAACCGGGACCTATCGTATTGATGGATTATAGATTATCATCTTATATTCGTTATAAACAAGGGTAAATAATAAGCGCTTGACAAGTCATCATTTTTCTTCTATTTTTGAATTTTCAATTTTATTGTCTTACTTCTGTCTAATTTGGAATTATGTCTAATTTAGGAATCCAAAATTTAGCAGGATTCAATACTCTCAAATACAAAGGGGGAAGTGATCTATAATCGATTTCGTAACAACTAAATAAGAATTGTTAGTTAGTTGTGCCTCCCCAAATCTTTTGTGGAATTATCCCTTTCTTTTCGAAAGAAATTAGGTTTAAGTAAGCAAATAGCAACTATGGCGCGCTTACAGGAATCTATCCATTGCATATGTAGATATCCCTTCAAGAAAGAGAGATCGTTGAACGGATCTCGAAGACCCAGGAAAGCACGAAAGACAGAATCTTTCAGAAAATGGATTCCTAAGTGCATAACCGCATGGATAAGCTGACACTAACCCGTCAATTTGAGATCAAAAATTCGAGATTTTCCTTGGACAGTTTAAACAATAGAATGAAAATAACATCATTTATTTTATTATTTTTGAATTCTATCCCTCGATTGGATAGGAGGTCGAACTATAATTTTTAACCCCGGAGCTGATTAAAATGACACTTAAGATTCGAAAGAACGTTCTGGTTATAGCAAAAACGGCGGTCATTCTTACTCTTTATTTTCGAAATAGAAAATCTTATTATTTAAGTAGATTTATGCTTCCTTCTATTTTCGGCCCCTCGTTCTTGTTCTCATTCAGGGCTCCTAAGATCAACCGCTCGAACTTTTTGCTAAGTTTGATTAAGGACTTAGGGTTGACTGGGAAAGTCTCTACCTCCGTAGAGAACGAAGATATCAACATATTGTACGATTTATATTATTATTTATTATTAAGTACAGATCTTGTAGCCTTTGTGAAACGTGCAAATTTTCAACGTAGGGATTTTGACAAGATGGATATACAACTCGGCTTTTTAACTTGCAAGCACTATTGGAACAACGAAAAAGGATGGGATTTTTTATGAATTCCGATTGATAATTGAAACTTATCTTTCAAGGCTTATTATTTCCTGAAAACAGCCGCTATTCATTCTCTTGTGTATTTTGTGAACACGGATCTCGATCTCCAAAACCATCTGAAAAACCGTGTGAAAAGAGAAGATTCTAAAGAATCGATAGAGATTCTAAGAGAGATCTACCTAAAGCTAAAGATAGGCATATATAGCTACTTACAATTTGACTCTATGCTAAGGAAAGGGTTTAAATTCGATTGATTATTGTTCCTATTCAGTTCGAACAATAATCAATTGGATTTTTTTATAGACAAAAAATAAGAAACCTTTACCAGTCTCTTCTTTTTATTTGAGTAACGGAACAAAAAAAAGAAACTCGTTCATTTTTTTCTCTTCAATTAAAACAAACATAATTCTATAGGGTTGAATAAAAATTCGATTGACCATTTGATAGAATTGCTATGCTTAGTGT